CACAGCGAAAAATGCCATTGCCAAAAAGTGACAAGATAAAATTTCCATTTATTCATGAAAAGAGATGTCCCCTTTGAAGCCAGAATGGATCTTCTTTGATACCTAATATAATGCATGAAAGGTTCCTTGACCAAGCACAGATTCGCCCGAAAATCCTTAATCTTAACAAAGACGTTCACAAAACGTTCTACTTTTACATAGAAATAGATTCGTTCAAGAAGAACTCCAGAAGATGTTGATCGTAAATAAAAAGATTGGTTACGTAGAAAGACGAAAACGGATTCGTATTCACATACATGATAATTATATAAGAATAAGAATAGTCTTTGAATTTTTTTTGAAAAAGAGAAGCCGGCTTTCGTTGGAATAATAAGACTATTCAAATTACAATATTCGTCGAGAAAGGCTCGTACTAAATGTAAAGAAGAAGCATCTTTTACCCAACAGCGAAGAGTTTGAACCAAGATTTCCACATGGACAGAGTGAGGTATTAGTATATCTAAGACAAAATTTAAATGTGAAAAATTATCCTCTAAAAAGGGAAATATTGAATGAATTGATCGTAAATTCTGAGATTTGACTATCTTGTTCTTTTTCTCTTCTAGACAAGATAGTAATTGTATAGAAAACGGAATTTCGACAATAAAAGCAAACCCGTGTGATATGATTTGAGAATACAAATTCTTGTTGCGCGCCCAAAATGGATTTTGGTTAGAATCATTAAGAGAAATAAGAAAATGATTCTGTTGATACATTCGAGTAATTAATCGTTTCACAATCAGTAAACTTGAGTTATTGTCATAACCCAGATTTTCAGAAAAAATCGATCTACTCAAAGCACGATTATGAGCAAATACATAAATATACTCCTGCAAGATAAGTGGATATAAGAAGTCGTGTTGTTGAGATTTCTCTATCTGTAAATATCTTTGGATTTCCTCCATTTGAAATTCGATTTGAATCAAAGGTAGAATTTTTGGGGGGTTATCAAATGATACATAGTGCGATACAGTAAAACAAGGATATTCTAGTAAGATAAGAATAGATACCGCGGAGACAGGTAAACTTATCAACAGATTCTCTACCCTCTCTTTTCGATTCATTTAATTCGTCTATGTTATAGTATAACAAGATGGTTAGAAATCTTTTTATTTTTTAAACCTAATCGCTCTTTTGATTTTGGAAAAAACTTTCTTTCTCAATATACTGCTTCTTTTACACATACACCTTCATTCTATTCTATAATAGAGAATGTCAATAGTTAGGATTCATTAAAAAAAGAGAATCCACTCGTGGAGGGAGAAGTGCTTCCCGTACCAGGCACTAATTTATTTTTAACGTCTAATTAGATCGGGAAATTATTCAAATTAAGAACAGAAGCCGGTTGCTTTTTCTTTCTGATAATTAATTGAAGTCGTAGGGCCCCTATCCATTTATTCATTCGACCCAACTTTTGTTCCGTTCCAAGAATTCGAACAGGGTTTTGCACCGATCCGAATAAGAATTCAGAATTCAATATCCTCAGAACTCTCCATTGATGCGACATGCTATTTTTTCCATCTATTCCCCTTCAGGATCAGTCGCGGTCTTCCAAAGTTTACCAATGGTATGGACGAATTCGTCACTTCATCCAAATGTGTAAAAGATTCTAGCCGCACTTAAAAGCCGAGTACTCTACCGTTGAGTTAGCAACCCAATTTAGCAACCCAATGAAGATATAGATTAAACAAAACTTCAACACGGGAGTGTATAGATACAATCAGAATCAAAATAAATTTAATTGAATTTAAACAAAGAGAAAATAGATTATACGAGCTAATCAAACCGTTTAAAGAAGGAAAGAAAAATATATAAATATCTTAATCGAAAGAGCATCATCTTATCTAGTAAAAATGAATTGATTCGATGAAAATACAAAAAATTATCAGATAAAAGAAAGATACGAAATTCTCAAAATCGAAAGAGCATCTCTTATCTAGCTTTTTTTCAATCAAAAAAAGCTCTTGTATCAAAGAAAGCATATCTTTTAGAATAAGATAAAGTAAAAAACTCTGGAAAAGAAATAAATAGATTCGGTTCGCTTATCACGATGAATTATATTTCTTCAACACACTGTTGTCAATATAAATGTTGAGAAAAGAATACAGTGCAAAAAAGAAATTGCATTGTTAAATTCAAAGAATTTGAATTTAACAATGCAATACAATAATATTCAAAATTGTCTTGAATTAACACTACATATCTAATCTACATATCTAGATAGATAGAAAAAGTATAAATGGAAGAATAAAAAATGAAAAAAATATCGGATTTTTTTTAGTCCATAATGTATTTCATCAATCTAAGTGGAATAAGCAAAGCAGATTCCTTATCTGTTAGTCAAGTTCCAACGAAAAGAAAACCGCACAGTTCAATAAAGGCAAAGGAAATGTCCGAATTATAAAATCAATAAACTAAGTTTTTGTCGTTCTAGACCATCGGATTCGATGGAAACAATAATAAATAAATACGAATATAGCAGAAAATGGAGAAAAATTAGACAAAGTTATATCCAAGTTGCTACCCTTTAATTTCATCGAATTTCATTTCATTAGGCGGAAGTTCCTGGAAGTTCCTCAAATGCTTTCTTTAAAAGATTCTGAACGGTTCCTGTGGGTTGAGCACCTTTTTGAAGGAAATATAGAATAAGAGGAACATTTAAATAAGTTTGATTTGTCATTGGATCATAAAAGCCCACTTTTCGAAGATCTTTTCCTTCTCTTCGGGATCGAACATCAATTGCAACAATTCGATAGACGGCTCTTTGGGATAGATGTAGATGAAAAATACCCCCCCCCAGAACCGTATAGGAAGTTTTCTCTTCGTACGGCTCGAGAAAAAATGATTTGATTCGAAGTTTTGTCTATATATGAAATTCTAATAAATTAAATGACAAGTGGGCCTCTAAAATAAATTAGACTATGATTTTAGTCTTTTTTCCTCCTGAAAATGAAAAAGAAACCACTCGTACTCATAACTCAAGTTGAATAACTCTCAAATAGCTCAAAGGAAAAATCTTTAGTCAATTTCATTTATTGAGTAGTCTTTACTCCCTTTTGTTTGTTGTTTATCTCATTTAAACTATTTCAAATTCTATTTGGATCCTTTAGTCTGATCCAATTATTGAGAATATCAAGACAATGAAATTATTAAATTAAAAAGGTGTTTCCTTGTTCTTAGATCCTTATTTTTAATCATTGGGTTTAGACATTACTTCGGTGCCTCTTAATCCTTTCAAAATGGCAGCAACATACCCCTTGTTTGATTTCTTTCTATCAAAGAATCCTATGGACATTTGATTCGCGCGTGATACACTTTGCATCGAAAAATGTTGATCAATTTCAACAAGTTTTGCTTTTGAATTGGAAACTTGCTCAAAGTGGATCCTTTGGATTTCTATATATGTTCCAATTTCTATATATGTTCCATATATTCTCGCCCCCGAGAAATGAATTAATACTTTCTATTCGAGCTCCATCGTGGACTATTTACAACCCAACAAAAAGCCGGAGGGTTCAAGTGTAACAGAACAAACAATGTCGAGCCAAGAGCACCTTCATTCCTAGACAAATAAAAAATGGTGGATGTCAAAATCCACAATGGATCGTGTCCTTCAAGTCGCACGTTGCTTTCTACCACATCGTTTCAAACGAAGTTTTACCATAACATTCCTCTAATTTGGAGCCGGTATGGAATTGATTCAATTATGGAATCATGAATAGTCATTGGTTCGGCTGTCCATAGATATAAACATCATAATCTAGACTTTTCTTCTATTTCTATATATGAATATATGATATGTGGAACGATTTTTCTGAAAAAAATCTTAGCAAGATATCGCTTTTTAAATATGCATCTTCAAGTGGCTCATATAAGGATAGATTCAAGGATTTCTTACTTTTTCAAATTCAAAAATTACACGTACAGGAAATAAATAAAATATTGGATTTATTAAAAAAATCTTTCTAATTGAAAAAGTTTCCTATTTAGACATCATTATTAAATTGGATTCAATTTGAAGAAAACTGGACAAGACAATAAGTACCACCTTCGCTCTTCCGATAAAGATTGGTCCTTCTTTTTGAATAGTTTATATAATTAATCTGTATTTGGTATTTGGTTTAAGATCGAGTTGAGTCATATTTCAATAATATGACTCTTGGCATAAAGTGAATAAAATGGATAGGATAAATCACCCCGCCTCAATGGTTACATCGATTTCCCATTTTTCATTAGAGTCAAACACGAAATGCCTAAATCAAATGAGATTCAACGAAAAAAACATTGGCTCCATAACCTATTTCTATATAATAGAAACTTGATTATTTGTTAATCAAATTCGAACAGACCCACAAATATGGATTAACTCCATACACAATTCCTACTTCTTTCTACTTTCTATGGGAATAATGGGGGATAAAAATAGATATACACTGGGACGGAAGGATTCGAACCTCCGAATAGCGGGACCAAAACCCGTTGCCTTACCACTTGGCCACGCCCCATTCAATTTCTAATCGACACTAAAAAACAATAATATTGGTATTGGTTGTTTGTCAATTCCAGCAAAAATATCTATATATCTATAGAATAGATTGATGTTAAGATTTTGATACATATAGATATAGAATTCAACTTAATTTATTGATCATTACGTAGAATTCAATTAAGATATTGTATGAAAGTATGATTTCTTCTATTCTCCTTTGAGAATTGGAGAATTTTTGATTGGGTGGATTCAAAGAAAAAGAAGGATTTTTTGTCTACCTTACTTACTTTCTTTTTCCTTATATCAAACACGCAATCAAAATACAATTATCTGCAAGAACAAAATGTCTGTTATGCTTAATATCATTAGTTTGATCTGTATTTGTATGAATTCTCCCCTTTCTTTTTATTCGAGTAGTTTTTTCTTCGGGAAATTGCCCGAAGCCTATGCTTTTTTGAATCCAATCGTAGAT